TAGGTTCATCCCTTTAATAATCGGGTGAACTTAATTGTAGACATGATATGAAAGCGTAAGAACTCAACGGAATCCCCCTCGAATAAGACAAAGAAAGAGGGGGTAGGTCCCGTTGAGCTCTTATCTTAATAATCATAATATTTTATTCATATAAATGATCAAAAAAAATGGATCCATTTTTTTTGATGTTTCCATTTCACTTTTTTATGATGTTTTTATTTTTAGAAAATTAACTTCATTACTTGATTCAGAACATCTGTTCCTCGATAGTATCCTTCGATACTTTCAAAATTGAAAAAAAAAAAAAAAAATTCTTTACTTTATAAGTTTATTAAAGAAGTTCTATTTACTCAATAAATTTTTCTATATTTTTTGTTTGTCCACTACTACTACTTATTTATTTTATGTAATAAATTTATGTAATAAATTATGTAATAAATTTATGTAATAAATCGAAAAAAAGGTTATGATAAACCTAAAAAAAAAGGGGGAAACTATGAATAGGAATCTTTGACGAACGGGATCAAGAATCATTATTATCATTATTATTTCGACACAAGAAAGGGAATTTTTCACAGACCTTTCTTGTGTCAAAAACTAAGAAGACCAATAATCCCTCTTAGAATCCTTTGCCAATAAAAATTTGGTTCTTTTTAGAACTCTTTTAGAACTCGCTGTTGATAAATACGCAGATCTAGAAATTCATTTCGGACAATTGAACCTTTTCAAACTGTTTCTTTTTAAGAACCAAAAAGATTTGTGCCAAAATAACAGATGCTAAGAAGAGCAAAAGGCCTTGTACACGTAATGGGTCTTGAAGTACTATTTCCGCATCCCCCTGACCAAATCCACCTACATTAGGATTACTTGTTAATGGTTGATCAAGTTTGATGGATTCACCCTCTGAAATAAGAAGTTCTGGTCCTGAAGGAATAATATCAACCACTTGACGCCCATCCAATGCATCCACTATGGTTATTTCGTATCCCCCTTTTTCTTTTCGTACGATTTTGCTTACTACACCCGCCACTGTAGCATTATAAACATTATTGTTACTCTTGCTCCCGTCGGGATAAATCTGACCCCTCCCTCTGTTCCCGCCTACGTATATCGGATATTTTAAGAAGTGAACATCTTTCTTAGTAGTGGGGTCCGGGGAAAGAATAGGAAAGGTGATTTCACTATATTTCTGCCCAGGAACAGGACCTATCACAAGAATATTTTTTTTCGTGGGACGATAGTTTTGAAAAGACAGATTGCCTATCTTTTCTTTAATCTCGGGCGAAATACGATCGGGAGGGGCTAATTCAAACCCCTCAGGTAAAATAAGAACAGCCCCTACATTCAAGGATCCCTTTTTACCATTAGCAAGAACTTGTTTCAGTTGCAGATCATAAGGAATTCGAACAACTGCTTCAAATACAGTATCTGGAAGTACCGCTTGTGGAACCTCGATATCCACGGGCTTGTTAGCTAAATGGCAATTGGCACATACAATACGGCCAGTGGCTTCTCGTGGATTTTCATAATTCTGCTGTGCAAAAATGGGATACGCATTTGAAATAGGCGTCTGAGTTATTATATATATCATGAGCGATACGGAAATGGATCGAGTAATCTCTTCCTTTATACAAGAAAAGGCATTTCTAGTTTGCATGGTCTAATCATTGATCCCAAAAATTTCTACAATAAAATTAGATAAGTCACTAGTATAGTTCCTTATCTATGATTCTGCTATTTACTGAAATATTGAAGGAATCCCCTGGATAGGTAGAAAGAATAATTACAATTTTGACTGCTTATGTACAAAGCAACAAACATGATAATTTAATAAGTTGATTATTTTTCAGTCATTCATTGAATGATAAATCACTACAAGTGACGGAGATACACGATTTAAATAACGAAAGATCAAATATTTTAAAATTGTATCTAAAATGACTGGAAAAGTAGAAACAAGACCGGATATAATTTGATCATTATGAGCAAATCCAAAATCTTTGTATACCAAGCCAATCATTAGTTCCCAACCATGGGGCGAATGGAATCCTATACATAAATCAGTTAATAAAAGAATAGAAAAAGCTTTTATTGTGTCACTTAAATTATATAGGAATTCTTGAAGCCAAGAGTTAAGAATAAGAAGTTCTTCATTACCTAAAATAGAATAACCACTTAGAATACCGAAAGAAATTATATTTGTTGAGAAATGCAAAATCGTATGGATACGATCCTCATTGTGCATCTTGATCAATTGGATCGTTTCGTTGTAAATTCCGATGTTAAACTTTTGTAAATGTGTTTTCGGGTATTCCTTTATCATTTGGTCCAAGAGGGAGAGTTCCTCTAATTCTATGAATTTTTTTAGAATACTCTTTTCTTGAATATTATTCAAAAAAATTTCGAAGTGCCTAGTATTCCACCAATTAGTAACCCAAGATTCCAGACTTTTATTAAATGAGAGAGAGATCCACCAGGGCAAAATTACTATAGATGCAAGATAGAGAAGGGAAATGAATGCTTTCTTTTTTGCCATTTTTTCATCTGTGAATTTGAATTTTTAAATGAACTCACCTCATTCGTCGACTCTATATGATACTACTATTTCTATCAAGCATCAGTTCTATTCCATTACAAATAATCAAATCAAGCCCATGAATCTATTCCCTTTTTTATTTGTGATTCAGTACAGTGATTAGTCCTTTCCCCGAATTTAGAACGAATACAGAAAAAACAATATAGAATAAGAAAGAGTCCACTTCAAATTCGAATTTGAAGAAGAAATATAAAAAATTATTAATTATTATATCTATATTGTTTCAAAATATATCAATTTCTCAAATTCGAAGCAATTGTCGACTTTCGATAAATGCACGAAAGAGTCACTTCAAATAATGAATATTTTTTGGTTTTCGAAACGAAAGAACCCCCGATCTATCAAAAGATTCAAAATTTAGAAAAAAAAAAAAAAAAACATTTTTATGGACAAAAACTATTTCCTTTGATAATTGTTCGATGTACGTTTGCTTTTTGCTCAAATTAGCGTTCTGAATAAACTTTGATTAAATTATTGCTATGCTATATAAAAAAGCGAAAGGGAATTCTTGAGTTTTCGTTTTTCCCTTTTGCTAATGCTTGCTAATGCTAAGAAAGCATTCATTCTTTAGTTCATTTCTTTTTTTTTTTTTTCAAAAAACTTCAATTGGTACACGTAAGAAATAGGCCAATTCAGCAGCTTTTTGCTCAATTTCTCGTAGAGTCAAATTCTCATCAGTACGAGTCAAGGGAATAGACCCCTGTCCTCGGATTTCCATATAAAGGGCACGACGAGAATAAATACCCTCTTTAACTTCTATTCTGATAGACTGAATGTCTTTCATAAGGAATCGGAGGAGGATGCGACGATTTTTTCCAGGAAATCCCCAACGAAAGATACATACTATTCCTTCTTTTATATCGAATCGATCATAACCACTACCTACATTCCAAAAAATTGTGCACCACAAATAGGAGCTAATAAAAAGACCCGCAATTCCATAGAAAGACATCACAATCCCTTGTGGAAAAAAAATTATTTGCTGAGAGGGAAATAAAGATAGAAAATTCCTACCAAGATAACTAGAAGTTCCAACCAATAAAAACCCTAATGAACCTAAAAAAAGAATAAAGGCCCAACAGAAATTACTCGTTTTTCGAGATCCTGCTATAAGTTCTATCCATATCCGATCTGATCGCCAACTCATACTATATTAGATCTAGTTGTATTTTATTGGAATTGGGAAATAACCAAAATTTGACTTTCATTTTTTTGTTTCCAAAGTAAACCTCATCAACTAGCACTATTATGGTGTAAACCTTTAGGAATAATTCATCGAGTTGCTTAGATCTAAACTAAAATAATACCATCCTTTTCACTTTCCTATGATTTCTTAGAGATATCCACATAGATATATTGACTTTACATTTCAGAAATGAATTCCGATACCAATCTATTTTCAAATAGCTATAATTCATTTACTCATATATCATGTTTACACATGTATACGAGCTTATGCTCGGAGGAAGCCCCACGTTTATACCCGATTCGACTAAAATAGATATTTGTGCTATGATCCAAGTAAGCCTAAGTCTTGAAAAAAAAAAAAAAATAGATAAGATTTGACCCCATCATATTTAAAAAATCTTGTTTTTTTGAACATGAAGAGATAAAGAAACCATTGCAATTGCCGGAAATACTAAGCCTACTAAAGGCACAAAAATAGAGGGTAAGTTGCTGAGAGTTGTCATAGAATGAGTACCTCAATTTAAAATTTGTACCTGTTATTTATTGTTATATTGTTATAAAGATATCTTATACTTCATATATAATTATACTTAAGTGAGTATTGAATATATACAATAATAAGGAATCTAAAAGAGTATAATATATAGATACTAAAATATATAAAGAGTAGATCAAATAGGGAGTATATATACTAATATACCTATATTATATTAAATAAAACCAAATAGAATAATAAATGTATTAATATTAAAATTAATATTAAATAAATCGAAATATAAAATATATAATATACTTAAGTAAGTATATAATAAATAGAAATCAAAAGTGTAACTAAGTGGTCTTATTCATCTTTCTATATGTTTCTACATGAACTATATGTATGAGAATCTACCTTTTTTTTTTTGATAGAATGATAGAAATTTCCTGATTACTAATCAACAATATTGATAAAAAAATAGATAAAAAAATATCCGCATGATTCTTTCTACAATTAAATCTTTTGATTCTACAATTAAATCTTTTGATTCAAAGGAAAGAAAGCATGGAGCTGAAATAACTCACTCAGAACGACTTTTAAAAGATTCCGTGGTACAATTGGATCAAATAAGCCTTTATGGAATAAATATTCAGACACTTGTGAACCGTCGGGTACTGTCTTATTCAATGTTTGTTCAATTACTCTTTTACCCGCAAATGCAATGTAGGCGTTGGGTTC